TTTTCAATAATAAATCCTTTTCAATTTCAAGTATAACAACAATTATGTATATATGTAAACCCCAGAACAAAAATTGTTACATTACATAGATATACCTAATCTGGGATCTTATTTATATATGAGATGCCCACAAGGAATTAAGGTAATTAGCATGCTTCCATTTTTCATTGAGTATATTTTTTAATATCAAATAGAATTTATGATATAGCATAGCACGGACCCGCGTTACCCCAAGTGGAGCTGGGGTAAGTGCTATGCGAATACTTTTTGAACACTGAAAAGTTAAGTGCTAAAAAAAGGTAAACTCTATAAGGCTTCTTTCTGTCTTTATCTCATCTCATTCATAGAGAAAAAACAGATCAAATCCCGAATCCGTTTACTTTTCTAGTACCCAATCCGCGGATCCTAATATCATAGTAATAGGTAGAAATTTGATCACTTTTTTTTGATATTCTATTTGATATTCTATACAAGACTCCATAAGTCTAAACGTCATAAATTTGTTTCTAGGAATGTTTTATGAATTTGAATTCATTTCCATTTGTATTTGTTTTGTTGCAAATTCCTATTTTTTGGAGTAGAAAATTCTCTTTATTTCTTCGCTCATACGTATTTCATACATTACATCTATGATATGGAGTTAGATCCAATTTTATGTGATTCAGTAAACAAAATAGAATTAAATTCCATCATTGTTAGATCAATCCACATCATTTCATTACTAGATCAATCTATATGGTTCTATGAAAAATGAAATGAGCCTTGGAAAATGAATGGGATTTTTTCGATAAATGGGAAACTCAAAATGCTCCGGGATGGAAATGAGGGAATGTCTACAATACCTGGGTTTAGTCAGATACAATTTGAGGGATTTTGTAGATTCATTGATCAGGGATTGACGGAAGAACTTGATAAGTTTCCAAAAATTGAAGATACAGATCAAGAAATTGAATTTCAATTATTTGTGGAAACTTATCAATTAGTAGAACCCTTGATAAAAGAAAGAGATGCCGTGTATGAATCACTCACATACTCGTCTGAATTATATGTGCCCGCAGGATTAATTTGGAAAAACGGTAGGGATACGCAAGAACAAACAATATTTATTGGAAAAATTCCTCTAATGAATTCCCTGGGAACCTCTATAGTTAATGGAATATACAGAATTGTGATCAATCAAATATTGCAAAGACCCGGTATTTATTACCGTTCAGAGTTGGATCATAATGGAATTTCGGTCTATACCGGTACCATAATATCAGATTGGGGTGGAAGATCAGAATTAGAGATTGATAGAAAAGCAAGGATATGGGCGCGTGTGAGTAGGAAACAAAAAATATCTATTCTAGTTCCATCATCAGCTATGGGTTCAAATCTAAGAGAAATTCTAGATAATGTTTGCTACCCTGAAATTTTCTTGTCTTTCCCAAATGATAAGGATAAAAAAAAAATAGGATCAAAGGAAAGTGCCATTTTGGAGTTTTATCAACAATTTGCTTGTGTAGGTGGGGATCCGGTATTTTCGGAGTCCTTGTGTAAGGAATTACAAAAGAAATTTTTTCAACAAAGATGTGAATTAGGAAGGATTGGTCGACGAAATATGAACCGTAGACTTAATCTTGATATACCTCAGAACATTACATTTTTGTTACCACGAGATGTATTGGCGGCTGCGGATCATTTGATCCGAATGAAATTTGGAATGGGGACACTTGACGATATGAATCATTTGAAAAATAAACGTATTCGTTCCGTAGCGGATCTGTTACAAGATCAATTCGGATTGGCTCTGGTTCGTTTAGAACATACGATTCGAGGAACTATAGGTGGAGCAATTAGGCATAAATTGATACCGACGCCTCATAATTTGGTTACTTCCACTCCATTAACAACCACTTATGAATCATTTTTTGGCCTACACCCCTTATCTCAAGTTTTGGATCGAACGAATCCATTAACACAAATAGTTCATGGGCGAAAATTGAGTTATTTAGGTCCTGGGGGATTGACAGGGCGAACTGCTAGTTTTCGGATACGAGATATCCATCCTAGTCACTATGGACGTATTTGCCCAATTGACACATCTGAAGGAATCAATGTTGGACTCATTGGATCTTTAGCAATTCATGCGAGGATTGGTCATTGGGGGTCTTTAGAAAGGCCCTTTTATGAAATTTATGAGAAATCAAAAGAGGTACGCGTGGTTTATTTATCACCAAATAGAGATGAATACTATATGGTAGCGGCGGGAAATTCTTTGGCGTTGAATCAGGGTATCCAGGAAGAACAGGTTGTTCCCGCTCGATATCGCCAAGAATTCCTGACTATTGCATGGGAACAGATTCATCTTCGAAGCATTTTTCCCTTCCAATATTTTTCTATTGGAGCTTCTCTTATTCCTTTTATCGAACACAATGATGCGAATCGGGCTTTAATGAGTTCGAATATGCAACGTCAAGCAGTTCCACTTTCTGGGTCCGAGAAGTGCATTGTAGGAACTGGGCTGGAACGCCAAGCGGCTCTAGATTCGGGGGTTTCCGCCATAGCAGAACACGAGGGAAAGATCATTTATACCGATACTGACAAGATGATGTTATCAGGTAATGGGGGCACTCTACGCATTCCATTGGTTATGTATCAACGTTCCAACAAAAATACTTGTATGCATCAAAAACCCCGGGTTCCACGAGGTAAATGTATAAAAAAGGGACAAATTTTAGCAGATGGTGCCGCTACAGTTGGCGGCGAACTCGCTTTGGGAAAAAACGTATTAGTAGCTTATATGCCGTGGGAGGGATACAATTTTGAGGATGCGGTACTTATTAGCGAACGTCTGGTATATGGAGATATTTATACCTCTTTTCACATACGGAAATATGAAATTCAGACTCATGTGACAAGCCAAGGCCCTGAAAGGATCACTAATGAAATACCACATTTAGAAGCCCACTTACTCCGCAATTTAGACAGAAATGGAATTGTGATGCTGGGATCTTGGGTAGAAACGGGTGATGTTTTAGTAGGTAAATTAACGCCACAGGTAGCCAAAGAATCATCATATGCCCCGGAAGATAGATTATTACGAGCCATACTCGGCATTCAGGTATCCACTACAAAAGAAACTTGTCTAAAACTACCTATAGGTGGCAGAGGCCGGGTTATTGATGTGAGATGGATCCATAAAAAGGGGGGTTCCAGTTATAATCCAGAAACAATTCGTGTATATATTTCACAGAAACGCGAAATAAAAGTAGGTGATAAAGTAGCCGGAAGACATGGGAATAAAGGTATCATTTCAAAAATTTTGCCTAGACAAGATATGCCTTATTTGCAAGATGGGACACCCGTTGATATGGTCTTCAACCCATTAGGAGTACCTTCACGAATGAATGTAGGACAGATATTTGAATGCTCGCTCGGGTTAGCAGGGGATCTCCTAGATAGGCATTATCGAATATCACCCTTTGATGAGAGATATGAGCAAGAGGCTTCGAGAAAACTAGTGTTTTCTGAATTATATGAAGCCAGTAAGCAAACAGCGAATCCCTGGGTATTTGAACCCGAATATCCGGGAAAAAGCAGAATCTTTGATGGAAGAACGGGAGATCCTTTTGAACAACCTGTTATAATAGGAAAGTCCTATATCCTGAAATTAATTCATCAAGTTGATGATAAAATTCATGGACGCTCCAGCGGACATTACGCGCTTGTTACACAACAACCCCTTAGAGGAAGGGCCAAACAAGGGGGACAGCGGGTAGGAGAAATGGAAGTTTGGGCTTTAGAGGGTTTTGGTGTTGCTCATATTTTACAAGAGATGCTTACTTATAAATCTGATCATATTAGAGCCCGTCAGGAAGTACTTGGTACTACGATCATTGGAGGAACAATATCTAACCCCGAGGATGCTCCCGAATCTTTTCGATTGCTCGTTCGAGAACTACGATCTTTGGCTCTGGAACTGAATCATTTCCTTGTATCTGAGAAGAACTTCCAGATTAATAGGAAGGAAGCTTGACCGGAATGAATCCTTATTTTTCTTCTATGATCGACCGATATAAACATCAACAACTTCGAATTGGATTAGTTTCGCCTCAACAAATAATTGCTTGGGCCAATAAAATTTTACCTAATGGAGAGATGGTTGGAGAGGTGACAAAACCTTATACTTTTCATTACAAAACTAATAAACCGGAAAAAGATGGGTTGTTTTGTGAAAGAATTTTTGGGCCCATAAAAAGTGGCATTTGTGCTTGTGGAAATTATCGAGTAATCGGAGATGAAAAAGAAGACCAGAAATTTTGTGAACAATGCGGAGTCGAATTTGTTGATTCTCGGGTACGAAGATATCAAATGGGATACATCAAACTCGCGTGTCCAGTAACTCATGTGTGGTATTTGAAGCGTCTTCCTAGTTATATCGCGAATCTTTTAGATAAACCTCTTAAAGAATTAGAGGGCCTTGTATATTGCGATGTGTGATTTGATCGAAATTTTGATTTTACAGATTCGAAATGAGAAACTGTCATCCCCTTCAATCCAATTGGGATGCCCTGGCTCTGACATGTCTCTTAGTACTTAGTAGGAGTAAGATGAAGCTCAGAATTATGGGTGTATTCAATACTCCAAAGAGAAGGGGAGTTGATCTATGGTCGATTTCGTAACAGATAAATAGGAATTGCTAGCTGTACCTCGTTAAAAAGATTTCTTTCGTGGAATTCTCCATTTATTTTTTTAGAAAGAAATTATGTTCAAGTAATATGGCATGGTTATGGGAGTCTATACATCGCATATAGGCTTTAACATGACATAACCGTCGAGGTGAAGTAGGGACCTAAAAGATCGGATGGAACGATATATAGACAAAAAAATTCCTTATGGGTTCTAAGGTATTCTTTTAAGAAGGGGATTCCTCATTCGAAGGGAGGTAGACTACTCAAGAATTTTAAATTTCATTTATATTTAGATTTAGTCGTAATTGATAAATAAGGAATTCATCA